CTTGCTATGGGGCCCGTAAAGGGGTTGTAGATACTGCTGTACGCACATCAGATGCTGGATACCTCACACGTAGACTTGTTGAAGTAGTTCAACACATTATTGTACGTAGAACGGATTGTGGTACTATTCGAAGTGTTTCCGTAAGTCCTCGAAATGGGATGACGGAACGAATGTTTATCCAAACACTAATTGGTCGTGTATTAGCAGACGATATATATATAGGTCTACGATGCATTGCTGCCCGAAATCAAGATATTGGGATTGGACTTGTTAATCGATTCCTAAACTTTCGAGCACAACCCATATATATTCGAACTCCATTTACTTGCAGGAGTACATCTTGGATCTGTCAATTATGTTATGGTCGGAGTCCCACTCACGGTGACCTGGTCGAATTGGGAGAAGCTGTAGGTATTATTGCGGGTCAGTCAATTGGGGAACCGGGGACTCAACTAACATTAAGAACTTTTCATACCGGCGGAGTATTTACGGGCGGTACTGCCGAACATGTACGAGCTCCCTTTAATGGAAAAATAAAATTCAATGAGGATTTGGTTCATCCCACACGTACCCGTCATGGACATCCTGCTTTTCTATGTTCTATAGGCCTGTATGTAACTATTGAAAGTCAGGATATTATCCATAATGTAAATATTCCCCCCAAAAGTTTGATTTTAGTTCAAAATGATCAATACGTAGAATCAGAACAAGTGATTGCTGAGATTCGTGCCGGAGCATCCACTTTAAATTTTAAAGAGAAGGTTCGAAAACATATTTATTCTGAATCCGAGGGAGAAATGCACTGGAGTACCGATGTCTACCATGCACCTGAATATACTTATGGCAATGTTCATCTATTACCAAAAACAAGTCATTTATGGCTATTAGCAGTAGGTACGTGCAAATCCAGTATTGTGTGTTTTTCTCTCCACAAGGATCAAGATCAAATAAACGTTCATTCTTTTTCTCTCGAAGAAAGATATATCTCTGATCTATCAGTAACTAATGATCCAGCGAGACATAAATTCTTTAGTTCGGATTCTTCTAGTAAAAAAAAAGGGGGGACTCTTTATTATTCAAGACCTGATCGAAGCATATCCAATGATCATTGGAATTTAAAATATCCTTCCATTCTCCACGAAAATTCTTATTTTTTGGCGAAGAGGCGAAGAAATAGATTGATCATTCCATTACAATATGATCAAGAGCGTGAGCGTGAGAAAGAACCAATACCCCGTTTTGGTGTTTCGATTGAAATACCCATAAATGGTATTTTACGTAGAAATAGTATTCTTGCTTATTTTGACGATCCCCGATACCGAAGAAACAGTTCAGGAATTACTAAATATGGGACTGTAGAGGTCGATTCAATCGTCAAAAAAGAGGATTTGATTGAATATCGAGGAGCAAAAGAATTTAGTCCAAAATACCAAATGAAAGTAGATCGATTTTTTTTCATTCCCGAAGAAGTGCATGTCTTACCTGGATCTTCGTTGATAATGGTCCGGAACAATAGTATTATTGGAGTGGATACACCACTCACTTTAAATACAAGAAGCCGAGTAGGCGGATTGGTCCGAGTGGAGAGAAAAAAAAAAAGTATTGAACTCAAAATATTTTCTGGGGATATCCATTTTCCCGGAGAGACAGATAAGATATCCAGGCACAGCGGCATCTTGATACCCCCGGGAACGGGAAAAAAAAATTCTAAGGAATCCAAAAAATTGAAAAATTGGATCTATGTCCAACGGATCACACCTGCTAAGAAAAAGTATTTTGTTTCGGTTCGACCCGTAGTCACATATGAAATAGTGGATGGGATCAATTTAGCAACTTTTTTCCCCCAGGATCTTTTGCAGGAAGGGGATAATGTCCAACTTAGAGTTGTCAATTATATCCTTTATGGAAATGGCAAACCAATTCGAGGAATTTATCACACAAGCATTCAATTAGTTCGGACTTGCTTAGTATTGAATTGGGACCAAGAAAAAAATGGTTCTATAGAGGGGGTTCATACTTCTTTTGTTGAAATAAGAACAAATGATCTAATTTGCAATTTCATAAGAATTGAGTTAGCCAAGTCCCCTATTTTGTATACCGGAAAAAGAAATTGTACGGCGGGTTCAGGATTGATTAACCATAATAGATTAGATTACACCAATATTAATCCTTTTTATTCCAAGACAAAGATTCAATCACTTACCAAACATAAAGGAACTAGTGGTACGCTGTTGAATCGAAATAAGGACTGTCAATCTTTGAAAATTTTGTTATCATCCAACTATTCTCAAATTGGTCCATTCAATGGTTTGAAATATAACAATGTGACAAAAGAATCAATTAAAAAAGCGGATCCTATAATTCCAATTAGGAGTTCGTTAGGCCCCTTAGGTACAGTAGTACTCAAAATGGCAAATTTTTATTCATTTTGCCGTTTAATAACTTATAATCAGATTGTGTCAAAGAAATATTTGTTACTTAACAAATTTAGTTTTAAAGTACTTAAATATTTTTTAATAGATGAAAATAGGGGGATTTATAATCCCCATCCGTGCAGTAACATCATTTTGAATCTATTCGATTTAAATTGGCGTTTTCTCCACCACGATTATTGTGATGAGACATCCACAATTATTAGCCTTGGACAATTTTTTTGTGAAAATGTATGTCTATTCAAATACGGATCACAGAAAAAATCTGGTCAAGTTCTAATTGTTCATGTTGACTACTTAGTAATAAGATCAGCCAAGCCCTATTTGGCTACTTCAGGAGCAACGGTTCATGGTCATTATGGGGAAACCCTTCACGAGGGAGATACATTAGTTACATTTATATATGAAAAATCAAGATCTGGTGACATAACGCAAGGTCTTCCAAAAGTGGAACAAGTGTTAGAAGTGCGTTCGATTGATTCAATATCGATAAATCTCGAAAAGAGGGTTAAAGGTTGGAATGAACGTATATCAAGAATTCTTGGAAGACCTTGGGGATTCTTGATTAGCACGGAGCTAACCATCGCCCAAAGCCGTATCTCTTTGGTTAATAAGATCCAAAAGGTTTATCGATCCCAGGGGGTACAGATCCATAATAGACATATAGAGATTATTGTACGTCAAGTAACATCAAAAGTGTTGGTTTCAGAAGATGGAATGTCTAATGTTTTTTCACCCGGAGAACTAATCGGATTGTTGCGAGCGGAACGAGCAGGGCGTGCTTTGGATGAAGCGATCTGTTATCGAGCAATCTTATTGGGAATAACGAGGGCATCTCTTAATACTCAAAGTTTCATATCCGAAGCTAGTTTTCAAGAAACTGCTCGAGTTTTAGCAAAAGCTGCTCTACGAGGTCGTATTGACTGGTTGAAAGGCCTGAAAGAAAATGTTGTTCTGGGGGGAATTATACCTGTTGGTACCGGATTCAAAAAATTAGTGCATCCTTTAAGGCAACACAAAAACATTCATTTGGAAATCAAAAAGAAGAATTTGTTCGAAGGAAAGATGAGAGATATCTTATTTCACCATAGAGAATTTTTGAGTTCTTGTATCCCAAACAATTTCCATGAGACATTAGAACAATCATTTACACGATTTAATGATTCCTAAAAGGAGACTCTTTTTTTTTTTTAATTAAAATTAAATTATCTGGTCCAATTTTCTTATTTGATAATAAAGATCATAATGAATTAAAAGGCATTAATGGTTTGGGCCGTGTATCAACGGCCAATCCTCGGTAGAAAGTTCCATCGGAACAATTATTTATTTCAGATACCTCGTCTCTTTGTTTTAAAAAAAAAAAAAAGAGCAAGTGTGGGGAAAAATGACAAGAAGATATTGGAACATTAATTTAGAAGAGATGATGGAAGCAGGAGTTCATTTTGGTCATGGTACTAGGAAATGGAATCCTAGAATGGCACCTTTCATCTCCGCAAAACGTAAAGGTATTCATATTACAAATCTTACGAGAACTGCGCGTTTTTTATCAGAGGCCTGTGATTTAGTTTTTGATGCAGCAAGTCGAGGAAAACACTTTTTAATTGTTGGTACCAAAAATAAAGCAGCTGATTCAGTAGCATCCGCTGCAACAAAGGCTCGGTGCCATTATGTTAATAAAAAATGGCTTGGTGGTATGTTAACAAATTGGTCTACTACGGAAACGAGACTTCAAAAGTTCAGGGATTTAAGAGCCGAACAAAGGATGGGGAAACTCAACTGTCTCCCCAAAAGGGATGCAGCAATGTTGAAGAGACAATTATCCACCTTGCAAACATATCTGGGTGGGATCAAATATATGACAGGGTTACCTGATATTGTAATTATCGTTGATCAGCAAGAAGAATATACGGCTCTTCGAGAATGTGTCATTTTGGGGATTCCGACGATTTGTTTAATCGATACAAATTGTGACCCAGATCTCGCGGATATTTCGATTCCAGCCAACGATGACGCTATCGCTTCAATCCGATTGATTCTTAACAAATTAGTATCCGCAATTTGTGAAGGTCGTTCTAGCTATATAAGAAATCATTGATTAAGATAAGTCAATTACTTTTGGAAACTCCATAGATTTTATCTATTTGATCTGATCGGTTACTATTCCTGGATTTCAAAAAAAAAAAAAAAGATAAAAAAAAAGTACTTGGGCTGGGGATATTATGTGATTACTTAGTATCCTAAATATACGATTAATGATTAAAGTGGGTCAGTTGAGAAAGAGATGGTTGAATCAAAATAATTTTTTTTTTGAAGTTTGATTTCTGTCAGAGGACAATATGAATGTTATACCATGTTCCATTAACACACTCAAAGGGCTATATGATATATCGGGTGTAGAAGTAGGCCAACATTTATATTGGCAAATAGGAGGTTTACAAGTCCATGCCCAAGTACTTATCACTTCTTGGGTCGTAATTGCTATCTTATTAGGTTCAGTTACCATAGCCGTTCGGAATCCACAAACCATTCCGGCCGACGGTCAGAATTTCTTCGAATATGTCCTTGAATTCATTCGAGACTTGAGTCAAACTCAGATTGGAGAAGACTATGGTCCTTGGGTTCCCTTTATTGGAACTATGTTCTTATTTATTTTTGTTTCTAACTGGTCAGGTGCTCTTTTACCTCGGAAAATCATACAGTTACCTCATGGGGAGTTAGCTGCGCCCACCAATGATATAAACACTACTGTTGCTTTAGCTTTACCCACGTCAGTGGCATATTTCTATGCGGGTCTTACAAAAAAAGGTTTGAGCTATTTTGGGAAATACATTCAACCAACTCCAATACTTTTACCAATTAACATCCTAGAAGATTTCACAAAACCTTTATCACTTAGTTTTCGACTTTTCGGAAATATATTGGCTGATGAATTAGTAGTTGTTGTTCTTGTTTCTTTAGTACCTTCAGTAGTTCCTATACCTGTCATGTTTCTTGGATTATTCACAAGCGGTATTCAAGCTCTTATTTTTGCAACTTTAGCCGCGGCTTATATAGGTGAATCCATGGAGGGTCATCATTGACTAGCTTTCAAAATTGTTTTTTTTTTTCAACCTTATCCCAATTCGTGTGGAGTTCAATTTAATATAATCGACTTGGCTAGGAACTATAATAGATAAAAGAATTTCTATATGGTATAGAGTCGTAGCAGGAAAGATGTACAATATTATTTAATTTAATTGTAAAAAAATCTTAGGAAAAAGAGATCATTTAGATCTTTTTCCTAAGATTTTGGCTCATTTATTTATAGACTTCTCTAATTTATAAATTTATATTTATTGTATTTATATTTGTTTAGTTAATTCAAATTTTAGTTAATTACAATATTACTTAGAATTTGAATAAGAATTGTTGTCTTTTTCCGACATAAGATTAAATAAAAAACTAACTTAGGAAAATGAAACTGGGCATATGTAATAAATAGTTATAAGTCTGTCTAGCCCCCGTATAGTATATGGTTCAAAAAAAAAATGATAGAATCATATTCAATAGGCGGTTTACATTATGGAATAAACAAATGTATATGTGATATTACAAATTCACTAGTTATAGTCAGGCTCTTATATTATAGTCAGGCTCTTATATAATAATAATATTTTTATTTTATTTTGCATTTTGCAGCTCACTGCACTTAGATGGGATTCCAATAAAAAGTCCTTCTGCTTTGTCTGTGATTGGGGATTGAACAAGTAAACAGATGAACTCTGAACTCAAGAATGTGGAAGAGTAAAAAATGAAGAATTGAGTGAAAAATAGGTTTAGAATAAAGAGATGCAATAACTAGAACCCTATGCATATAGATTTACAAAAACTCCATCATGTATGAGAACTAAAAGCGAGATTTCGAAGTATTTCTGATGATTAATTGGTTGATTGTATCATTAACCATTTCTTTTTTTTTTGTGCGAGGAGCTTAACTTACCATGAATCCACTGATTTCTGCCGCTTCTGTTATTGCTGCTGGATTGGCCGTAGGGCTTGCTTCTATTGGACCTGGGGTCGGTCAAGGTACTGCTGCGGGTCAAGCTGTAGAAGGTATTGCGAGACAGCCAGAAGCAGAGGGTAAAATACGAGGTACTTTATTGCTAAGTCTGGCTTTTATGGAAGCTTTAACAATTTATGGACTGGTCGTGGCATTAGCACTTTTATTTGCGAATCCATTTGTTTAATTCTATAAGAATAAGAAAAAGTACGTAATGTACTTTTTTTGACTTAGACTTGTGCTTCTTCAAATTATATCAACATTTCACTCTAACAATTACTTATTTGTTGAGAGAATACCTCCGGGAAGGACTGATTTTAGGATTAGTAATTAGCGGATCCTCTCGTTTTCTTCCTTCCCGTTTTTTGTTCTTAGTATAATGGAAACCTTTTTAGGATGCGTTGCAACGCAACAAACGAGGTATTTCGCAATTGACATAATACCGAGAACCTAACCCAATAAAATAAGTATCTTCTTGGAAACTTTAACTTTAATTAGAATAAAGATAAATAATTAAAATAAAAATAATAAATAAAAAAATTCTCAAATAAAATAATAGATTCAATCAATCTATTCCCATTAAAGAATCCCATAAAAAAAAAAAAGAAATCAACCAAAAAAAGGAGAGGGCAAAGTGATACAAAAAGAACTCTGTTCTTTGTTAGTCCTATCTATAAGAGGAGAGTATATGAAAAGTGTAACCGATTCTTTCGTTTCCTTGGGCCACTGGCCATACGCCGGGGGTTGGGGGTTTAATACCGATATTTTAGCAACAAATCCAATAAATCTAAGTGTAGTACTTGGTGTATTAATTTATTTTGGAAAGGGAGTGTGTGCGAGTTGTGTATTTCAAAACTAGGTTGGATCCGACCGGCTGCACTTTATTTTTTTTATTTTAAATAAGAGTAGGATGAAAAAAATAGAAAATGTGCATGATCTCGACGAATTACTTCTGAATAAATTCAGAAATCATATGTAAGAACCATAGCATTTCGTAATTCATTGGTAAATTGACTTTGATTCTCTATC